ATTAATATTAAATAATTAAACATAACCAAAAAAAATTAAATATTATAAAAATTATAGGTAAACAAAATAAAATACGACCATCAAAAATATAATAATAAGAATTACCAAAAAAACAACAAGTTAATAAATAAATAGAATAATAAAAAGAAATTAAATAATATAAAATTAATAAAAAAAAACTAAATAAAAAAATTCCCAAAAAAAAATTTATAACCAAATATTCAGAAAAAAAAGATAAAGAAAAAGGAAAACCAAAATTAGATATTATAACTAAACTAAAAAATAAAATTATTAAAACCCTACTATTAAAAAACCCTCGCATATAATATACTAAACGTGAACCTCTACAATGATAAAACTCACCAATTAAATAAAATATTAAAGAAGAAGTATATCCATGAGATAACATCATTAACAACCCCATTCTTTTAGAATAAACAATTATACATAACTCAGAAAGTAAAACAAATCCTATATGACAAATAGAAGAATAAGCAGCCAATGATTTGCCATCACTTTGTATCAAACAAATAAAAGAACAAATAATTATACTTAAAAAAGAAATAATTAATCAAAATTCCAGACTTAAAAAATTAACAGATTTACAAAATCGATATACTCCGACTCCTCCTAATTTTAATATAACTCCAGCTAAAATCATTCTAATACTAGTAGGAGCCTCTACATGAGCTTTAGGTAACCATAAATGTAAAAAATAAACAGGAAATTTAACAAGAAAACACAAACTTAAAAAAAATATTAACTCATAAGAAATAAAAAAATCAAAATAAATAAAATTAAAAAAAAAGAAATATAAATAATAATAAACAAAAAAGGTATACCAAAAAATAAAGTATAAAAAATTAAAATAATAACAAGCTCTAATTTTTTCTACCTGACGACCATACCCTGATAAAGCAAAAACAACAGGAATCAAAGTCAACTCGTAAAAAATATAAAAAATTAAAATATTTCCATTAGAAAAAAAAATAAAACCAAAAAAAATAACTAATAAACTATAAAAAATTAAAGACAAAGAATATTCCCTAAAAATAATAAAACCCAATAAAAATACACTTATAAAAGAAATTAAAACATAATTTAAAGAATCAAAAAAAAAAAATAGCCCTCCCCAAGATAATCAAATAAACCAAATAAAACCATAAACAAAAAAAAACAAAAAAAAAAAAAATAATCAAAAACTAAAGCCAAACAAGAAAATAAAAAAAAATATAAAGCTAATACAACCTTTTAATTACAAATTAAAAGTTCTAAATAAACTATCTCAGCAATTAAAAAAAATAGCAAAAATATAAAAGGGAAAAAAAAAAAAAAAAAATTATAATACTTAAATTGATAAAAAAAATTAAAACCCCTAAAAATAAATCATTAACCAAAACTAATAGTAAATAATACCTTAAAAAATAAATTAAAAGGTATTTGGATCCTCTAAAATTAAAAATAAAAAACAAAACTATAATCTTTAAAAAAAAAGTTAGACCAACAGGAATATTAAAAAATAATAAAATTAATTCCCATCTTATACATTTATAAAAATATCTAAAAAAAGGAATCAAAAAAAACATAAAAAAATAATAAAAAATAAAAAATAAATAAACGGATCCGAAGGAAAATATAGAAAATAATAATAATCAATTAAAAGACTCAGTAGAAAAAATAATTATTATATTATTAAAATCTCGATTAATTAAATTATTTAAATACCAAATACCTAACCCTAAAATAATTATTAAAAAAATTCTAAACCACCAAAAATTAAAAATTACCGGGAAATAGGTATTTTTGGTAAACCAAAAAAATCATATTAAAAGTCATGATACTAACCGACTGGTAACAGAAAAAATCCAAAAATGGAAAGGGGCTACCCCAGCTTTTATTAACAACAAAAAAAATTGAATATTAAAATTTGATAAAATTAAAAAAAAATAACCACACAACTCCTGAATTAAATAATAACTAATAATAGGAAAAATTCTAATAAAAGCTTTAAAATAAATTACAAATAAAAAAGTTCTAATAACAAAAATACTCCACCAAATAAAATAATCTATTAAAATAAAATTTATATAACAAAAAAAAATTATAAATAAAATTAAAAATACAAAAAATAAATAAAACAAAACAGTTTTAATTCAATTTTAAGAAATATAATTTACTAAAAGAAAGAAACTTTTATTTTTCTTAAAATAATAATCTTTAATAACTTAAAACTATAAATTTAAAGACAATCTTTTAATCGAAAATTAAATATAATAAAAAAATTTATTAACTTTAACTAAAAAAACAAAAAAATAAAAATAAATAAACTCAAAAAAATTAAACTACTACTAAAAATTCCTCGTATTAAATTTAAAAACATAAAAGGAAAAACACGGAAACTACCAAAAAAAAAAGTATTAAAATTAGGTAAAAAACATTCCAAAAATTTAACTTCTGGAATTAATTTATAAATAAATATAGCATAATTATCTATAAAAAATTTATTTTTAAATTCAAAAATAAATCATTTTAAAAAAAAAATTAAAAAACCAATATAAAAAAAAATATATAAGTAAATAACCAATCCCTCAAAATAATGTAATCTATACTCAAAAAAAAATAAATTAAAAACTAACCAAAATATAAAAAAAATAGAAAAACTACCTAAAAATAATCTAGAATAATAATAAAAATTTCTAGTATAACCACAAAAACAACTACTAAAATTTAAACCTCAAAAAATATTAATTAAACGCTGGCAATAACAAAAAGTAAAAAAAATACCCAAAAAATAAAATAAAACTACAAAAAAATTAAAAGAATCATAGTAAAAACGAGATATAATAAATTCCTTAGTTAAAAAACCTCCTCTAAACAATAATCCACATAAACATAAAATAGAAATAATAATTTGTAAAAATACAAAAATAGGAGAAACTAAATAATAATTATTATAACCACGATAATCTTGTTGACCAGAATTAATATAAATTAAATAACCAACCTGAACAAATAATAAACTTTTAAAAAAAGAATGTCCAACTATATGTAGAAAAGATAAATAATGTAACCCCCACCCTATACTTAAAAAACCAAAACCCTTTTGGGGTTTGGTACTTAAAGCTACATTTTTTTTGGCATCTGGTTCAAATAAGGCGCAAATTCCGGCAAAAACCATAGTAAAAAACCCTCCAAAAACCATTATTAATAAGGGATAAAAATTTATTAAAATATAACTATAGGCATCTATTAATATAATACCTGCGGTAACCAAAGTACTACTATGAACTAAACATCTTACAGGAGTGGGAGCTGCTATAGCTTTTGGTAACCAACTACCAAAAGGATACTGACCCCCCTTAACAAAAGAACAAATAAACAATATAAAAGCCACTAAAGAACTAAAAAACTGAAAATTCAAATGTCTTATAGAACACAAAACCAAACCATTAAAAAATAAAAAAATACAAAAATCACCAATACGATTAGTAAAAACAGTTCTTATTGCGCCTGAAAGACTTGTTAAATTATTATAAAATAAAACTAAAAAAAATCTTCTAATACCTAAATAATCCCAAAAAATTAAAGTTAAAATAATAGAATTACTAAATATAATTAAACCACCCATACTCATAACAAAAGAAAACAAAACAATAAAAAAATAAACTAAACGATTAGCACCATATATATAAAAACAACCAAATAAAAAAATTATAAAAGATACCAATAACAAAACTAAAAAAAAATACAAACTATTAAAATAAAAATTAAATTTTAAAGATAAAAAATCCCACTCTAAAAACAAAACCTTCATTTTCCATAAGGTAATAATAAAAATAATAAAATTAAAAAACAATAAAAAAATAAAACAAAATAAACAAAAAATAAAAAAAAGCTTAAAACCACTTTATAATGAATAAAAAATTCTAATTAAACTAAAAGCTTTTAAAGTTTTAACCATATTAAAGACAATAATAAATACTAAAAATATACTAAACTATACGATTAACGAAATTACCCTTAGCTCCCCAAAAGCTAAATTCAAAAAATAAATTAATCGTTATTAACTAAGAGAAAATCTCTAAATAAATTTTCAAAATTTAAAAAATTAGTTAGGAACAAAAAACCCTTTTAATTTGCAATTAAAATTACTAAATATAATATATGTTCCTAAATAAGTCAAATCAATTTGCCGTATCAACTCTCTATAAAAACTAAAAATAATATAAAAAAAAATAAAAAAAAAATAAAAAAAGTATGATAATCAGACAAAATAATTATAATAAATATAATAATTTCTAACTCAAAAATTACAAAAATACTAACCAACAAAAAAATATTAAAACTTAAACCAAAATGAGAAAAAGTTAAAGAATCAAAACCACATTCATAAGAACACAATTTAAAAAAAACAATCTTTTTATAAGATAACAAAAAAGAAGTTAAATATATAAAAATACAAACCAAAAAACCAATAAAGCCAAAAATAAATAATATAAATAAAATTTTAAAAATTTATAAAACAGTCATAAACTAAAACTAAAGTTATTTTCCATTCGTACTAACACCTTTAAAAATAAATAATAATCAAGATAAACCGCTCTGTCTTACGACGAACTAAACTAATATCAAGTCTCATTTTTATAAAAGAAGAACAGTCTTAATTAAAATAAATTCTCCTACCATTAAAAATAAGTATACAACATCGATGTAGTGTAGCTTTTAACATAACATCTGCATAAAAATCTACTTACTCTGTTAACTCCGGAGTAACTTATAAAAATTAAAAATAGATAAAAAAATTTTATAAAATCCACCCCCAAGAAAATTATTTTTTTTTATAAAAAAATAAATAAGTTTCCGAAGACTTATCTTTGTATTAATAAAAATTCTAATTTTTAAGAAAAAAATAATTCAAAAAAAAATTAAAAAAATAATTCATAAAACCCCCCAATCATACCCAGAAACTAATAAAATAACAAATCACTATGCTACTTTATTACCGTCACGCTATGGCCGCCATTTATACAACATAGGGCAGAAGAAAATTTTAAAAAAAATCATTAGTTTTTAATAAACATTTTACAAAAAATAAATTTCTTTACAATAAATTAAAAAAAAAAAATAATTTTAAAACAATAAAAATTACTAAAAAATAAATTATAAAAATAATAAAAATTTATTATAAAAATTAACAAAAAATTATAAATATATGTCAAAAACACAAAAAAACAAATACACAAAATTATACAAAATCATAAAAAAAATCATAAAAAAAATTAACTTAACTAATAAAAAAACCAAACAGATATAAGAAACTACGATTTTTCAACACCAAAATAAAATTAAAATTAATTTTATAACAATAAAAATAAATTAAATTTTACAGATTCTTTCTATTAATAATAAAAAAATTATAACATCTTATTTTAATATGCAATATTAACTAATAAAATTTCCAAAAAAACTTTAAGTTTTAAAAATCTTTTGTACCACAAACAAAAATTTTAATTATAAACTAAAAACTTATTTAACTTAAATAAGATAAAGCTCAAACCTTTCCACACTCTATACTATTAACTTCCAAAACAATAGGTATAAAACTATGACCAGAACCACAAAGTTCAAAACATTGACCATAATAAACACCAGGAATAGGAAAATAATAAAAAAAATTTCTTAATAAACCATTAAAAACATCCAACTTAATAGAACATTTTGGTACACAAAAAGAATGTACAACATCAGTAGAACTACTAAAAAAACCAATATTAATATTAAAAGGCAAAACACAACGATTATCAACCTCCAATAGACGATATTCACCACTCAGCAATTCATCAGTAGGTTTTATAAAAGAATCAAATATTAAACCAGGAACATCAGAATATTCGTATCTTCAATATCACTGATGACCTAAAACTTTAATATTCAAATCAGAATTATTAAGTATACTACCTTGATACTGAATTAACCAAAACCCAGGTCTAATAACAAAAATTAAAAAATTAGCTGGCAATCATTTCATAATAAACTCAATTATACGACCATCATTAAAATTACTATTAAACTTAAATGTAAAACTACAAAAATATATTATTATAATAAAACTAATTATAACAACCACACCAAAAAGAATAAAATGTGTATAATGAGCATGAATAAAATGATAACCATAAGAAAACTTACTAATAGGTAACAAAAATGTATAACCATCAAAAAAAATAAAGACTAAAAACCCCATTGTTTGGAAAACAATAATACAAAAAAATATACTAAAAACCCAAGTATTATAAACCTATCTCATCAAAATAAAATTCTAAATAAACTATAATACCCTAATTTATATCTGATAAAAATATCCAAATCAAGGTTAAAAAAATATACCTTTGTAACAAAGCAAAAAATATCTCAATTGGCAAAATAATAAAAATAAAAAAAAAAGAAGTAAAACAACTAAAACCTAAAATAACAAATATCAAAAAATGACCCATAGAAAAAATAATACTAATACGCAAACATAAAGCTAAGCCACTTATAACATAACTCAAAATATCAGAAAAAAATATAATCAAACTAGTAAATCAATCTCAAGAATGCTCAAATTCAAATATAACAAAAAAAGATTCAGATAATAAAGTATATAAACGCACAGACAATCAAGAAAAAGTAGTTATAAAAAATAAAAATCCGACTCTAGCTCAAGGAGAATATAAAGGAAAAAATATTCCGCCAAACCAAAATAAACACAATAAACAAACAAAAATTTTAAAAAAAAAATTTGATGGCCACCCCTGGTGGGAAAAATTAAAAAAAAAAAATTTCAAAAAATAAACCCAAAATTTTAAAAAATTCACCTTGGATATTTCCATATAAAATAAATAAATAAATAAAAAGGCCCAAAAAAAAAAAATAATAATTCCTAAAAATCCTAAATCTTTTCAAAATTTTATTCAAAAATAAACTAAAAGAACAAAAAAACCCAAAAATAAAAAAAAACAATAAATAAGCTCCAAAAGGAAAAAAGTCATATCAACAAATTCCCATTAACTTATCAAAACGATAACGTGGATAAGCTCTGCGACAAAAAATAATAATTCTAATAAAAAAATAAGTAAAAAACAAATTAAAATTAAAAAAAAAAACAGGAATTAAAATTCTAAAAAAAATTAAATTCCCATACTCTCTTAAAAACAAAATAGCAAATCTAACTCTAGTATACTCAACATTAAAACCTCTGACTAATTCACCTTCTCCCTCAGAAAAATCAAAAGGGGCTCGATGTAAATCCATTAATACTAAAATAAAAAAAGGTAATAAAATAAATAATAATAAAAAATTAAAATTATAATTCAAACTTAAACTACCATTAATAAAAATAAAAAATAATAAAAAAAAAGAAAAAGAAATTTCTAAAGAAAAACTTGGTCTCCAGGCACGAACTCCCCCTAAAAAGGAATATAAGGACCGCTTAAAATCCCGGATAATATAATGGGAAAACCGGAAAAAGCCAACAAACATAACAAAAAAATCCCGGAATAACAAAAATCAAAAAAAAAAAAAATAAGGTAAAGAAAATCAAAATAAAACTATTATAATAAAACCAAAACAAGGTACAAAAAAAAAAAAAATACTATTAGAAGATAAAATAAAAATTTGTTCCTTTTTTATTAATTTAACTCCATCAAATAAAGCTTGTAAGACACCACCTATACTAACTTTATTAGGACCAATACGACACTGTGATCCCCCCAAAAAATGACGCTCCAATAAAGTTAAAAAAGCTACAGCCTGTAAAATAAAAACAACTATAATAACAAAACCCAAATAATAAAATAACAACAAAAATTCACAACCATTAAATTTACAATTTAACATTCTAACTAAACTAAATTTTCCTGATTAGAAACAGATTTCCCTACCTCTACCATACTACAACTTATGCCCCTTTAGACCATTGACGGATGGTTTGTACCATTCATTTTAATTTATTTCAAAAAATCATAAAACTTTTTTTACTATTTTTTCCAACTTCATAAAATCACCAAAAATTAATTCGAAAAATTATTTATAGTAACAAATTTTTTTTTTAAAAAAATTATAAACCAAGTATATATCTATTTTTAAAAAAAATAATTTTACACATAACAAAAAATATAAAAATTAAACAATCATACATGTGCTAAAAAACTAATTAGTAAGGAGAACTCTCCAAAACATGTTCCAAAAAATAATTAAAAATCAGTCAATATTTTTACGGTTTTAATATAAATTTACTCCCGTATTAATAAAAATTATTTACTTGGGTACTAATCCAATTCAACAAAAAAAATATTTATATATAATAAAAAAAATAAACAAAATATTTATATTCCACAAAAAAACAAATTAAAAAAAATTTAATAAAATTATTATAAAAAAATTAACAAAAGTTCAAATCTAAAATGTATAGCCGATTATTCTGGAACACTTATTAAACAGATAAAAAATTGCCAATATAAAAAATCATTGTATATTATAATAAACCAATAATAGGTAATAATCATTTTAAAACGACAAAAACCAAAATCAAATTTCTAATTATAAAAAACTACAATCAGAACCATAACTTTTTAAACTACAAATAAAAACAAATAACCCAGTAACCCTAGAAATAACAACAAAAACCAAAAAATAAAAAAAACAAATAAAATTAAAAAATATACTAAAATACAAAAATAACCCTAGAGCTAGTATTTCCAATCCTAACAACAAAAAAATTAAACGATTAAATTTAAAAAAAAATATTAATAAAGAAACTAAATAAAAAAATATTAAAATATTAAATCTTCTGATTAAAAATCAGATATTTTTAAATTTAAAATAATACTTTTTTAATGTATAAACCAAAGGGTAAACCCAAAAGACTTTTTATCCTAACATTAAAGAATTTATAACAATTAAATAAACAGTTTAATATACTAATTATATTAAAAATTCTTATGTTTTAATAATTAATTAGTTTATTTATTTTTTTATTTATATTATTTATATTTTAATTTATAATATTAATTATTTTATTAATTATAAAGTTATTAAATTATTAATTTAATTTAATAACTTAATATAATATTATTTAAAAATAATTAATATTTATATTTTAATAATACGTATTATTAAATTTAATTTATTAATAATTAAATTTATTAATACGTAATATATATATATATATATAATATATATATATATATATACAATAAAAATAAAATTTAAAAATTAACCTTAATAAACCTTATGCTTAAAATAAATATACTTTTTATACTAAAAGGTTCGTATATATAAATCAATTATATGCAAAATAATTATATTAAAATTTATAATAAATATACTAACAAAAATTATACCAAAAAAATCCTCATAATATTTTTAATAAAAGATAATGGTCTTATAAATAAATTTAAGAACCTCAAATATAAAATAATCTAAATATAATACCCCATATTCATTCCAAAAAACGCCAATAATCAATACATAAATCTAATATCTGTATATGAATTCAATTGAATTGTAATAAAATCATACGAAAATAACAAAAAATTAAGAATCAACCTCCTACAAATACATGTCTACCATGTGATCCGGTCCCCATAAAAAAGATTCTACCAAAAGTTCTATCACATATAGAATAATATAAATTACTATACTCAAACAATTGAAAACAAATAAAACCTGCCCCCACAAAGATACATAATAATATTACAAACAAACAATTATAATTATTATTAAAAATTATACGACGAGTTAATTTAATTAATTGCCTATTTATTATTAAAAAAGAAGTAGCCAAAGCATTTAATCCCAAATAACCAACAGAAATAATACCACAAGGATAAAAATCACCCCCAACTCAAAATACAGGTGTAATTCTATAATCAAAATAACACCAAAAAATAACCAAAAACAAAATCAATTCTCTAATAATAAAATAACGAAAACCTTGACGAAAACTACGATAATCTTGAATTCTATACTGACCTCTTATATCTTCCATTATAACATCCCTAAGCCACAAATATGATATTATTACAATATAAAAAAAAGAAAATAATGAAGTATAAAAAAACCCAAACTTTATAAATATTAAAAAACCAGGTATAAAACCAAAAAACGCTATCCTAAAAAAAATAGGATAATTAGAAAAAATCATTTTATGAAATTTACGAAACAAAAAAATTACATTCAAAACCTAAAAATTCTAAATTTTTTATACTTTTTATAATAAAAATGCAAGAAAAAACAATTTTAACCAAATAATTTAAAGAAAAAATAATAAATAAAGAAAAAAAATAGATAAAAGTAAATATAACATTAAAACTTATAAAAGGATATTCAGTAGAATAAAAACCAGCTCAAGTTAGTCATAAAAAAGACCAAACAAAAATTATAACAAAAAAAAACAAAAAATTATCCAAAATTATATAATAATTATTAGGAAAAATTAAAATAATCAAAATAAAAATACTACCAAATATAAAAATTACTCCAAACAATTTATTAGGAATAGAACGTAAAATAGTAAAAGCAAACAAAAAATATCATTCAGGAACAACATGCGAAGGACTAGCTATAACATCATTTTCTAAAAATATTATAGGATCACTTAACTTAAAAGGTAAATATAAAGAAAATATAATAAAAAAAATATAAAAACAAATATTAATTAAATCTTTAAATCAAAAAACAGGAAAAAAATGAATTTTATCATAATCACCATGACAATATAAACTTGAAGTTCTACCAAAAAAATGTAAAAATAGTAAATGTATTATAATAATAACCAATAAAACTCACGGTAAAATAAAATGTAAAGAATAAAAAAATTTTAAAGTATTTAAACAAACTCTATAACTACCCCAAATTCACCATACCAATAATTTACCTAAATAAGGGATAGATGTTATCAAACTAGTAATCACAACAGCTGCCCAATACCTTATTTGGGCTCATACTAAAACATACCCAGTAAAAGCAATACCTATTAATAAAAAATAAATTAAAACTCCACTAACTCAAACTAATTTCAAACGATAACTACCCATATACAAACTTTTAAAAATATGAATATAAATACAAAAAAAAAATATTGAAGCACCATTAGAATGTAAAATACGAAATAACCAACCAAAATTAACATCATATATAATATATTGTACACTTTGAAAAGCATCTATAGAACTATAATAAAAAGTTAAAAAAAAACCAGTAAAAATCTGAGAAATTATTATAACACCCAATATGCTACCAAAATTTCATAAATAATTTAAAGAAAAACTTCTAGGTAAATAAATAATAGACTTTAAAAATCTCACCAAAATTTTAAGATAAATCCCCCCGATCAAAACAAGATATTTTAATTTAAACTAAACTTAAAAATAATTAAATCACTCTGATCCGTAATCAAATATAGTAAAATCTATTAAATTATTTTAAAAATTACGTAAACAACCACTAAAATTTAAACCTATACTCAATAAAATTAAAAAAAAAAACAAAATAAAAATAATCCAAAAAAATAAAAATAAATTAATATATATATAACTACTAAAAATCACAAAATCACTAACAAAAAAACTAAAATCCAAAACTAATACTAAAAAAAAAAAAAAAAATAAAAAAAAAATCATATCCAAAAACATAGTAGTAATTAAAATTAAGGAACTAAAAATAAATAAACAAAGACGGTTTCCCGTTAAAAAAATTAAAACAAAAAAATACGGGTATAAATTTCTAATACCTAATGAATATTTTGATACTACAAAAAATATCCCCAAAACCAAAATAAAAGGACGATTTAATGGGTCCAAAATCCAAAAAGGATAATAAACAAAAAAATATACATGTAAAAAAACATAAGGTAATAATATATAAAAAAAAGGCTAAAATCTTTAATTTTGAAAATTAAAAGGTTAAAATTTAACCTAAGGCTTTACTTGTAAAAAAACCATAACCAACACGACGATAATTTATATAAAAATCACTTAACTAACCTTTCAATAGACAAACCTCAAGAAATACTCTTCAGAAAAAGAATCAGGTATAGGAGGAATTCTTAAAGAATAACAACAACTATTAAAATTATAATAACTACCACTTAAAAAACGTAAAGCTAACACTCTTTCAATTAAAATAAAATTTAAAATTAATAAACCAGCAAAAGTAATATAAGAACCCAAAGAACTAATCATCTGATATAAAGAATACTGATCAGGATAATCAATAATTTTACGAGGTATACCTTGTATACCAGCAAAATGTATAGGTATAAAAGTTAAATTAGTCCCAATAAAAAAAAAATAAAACACACACATTATAAAATTTTTATCAAAAGAAATACCATACATATAAGGAAATCATAAACAAAATCCTCTTATAATACCAAAAGTAGCCCCCAAACTTAAAGTATAATGAAAATGTGCTACTACATAATAAGTATCATGCAATAAAACATCAATCCTAGAAATTCTTAGAACTACACCAGTCAAACCACCAACAGTAAATATATAAATAAAACTAAGACTCCAACATCAAATAGGTTGTAAAACTTGTTTAGTACCATATAAAGTTCCTAATCAATTAACAATTTTTACTGCACTAGGAACACTAATAATAACAGTAGCTGCACTAAAATAAGAACGAGTATCAACATCCACTCCAGAAGTATATATATGATGTACTCATACAGAACATCCCAAAATAGCAATTCAAACAGAAGCAAAAGCCATAGTAATTTGACCAAATAAGCGCTCCTTATCAGTTAAATGTAGTATACACTCTCTAATAATACCAAAAGAAGGTAAAATAATAATGTAAACTTCGGGATGACCAAAAAACCAGAATAAATGTTGATATAATAATGGTCTACCACCACTTTTAGAATCAAAAAAAGAAGAATTAAAATTACGATCCAAAAGTAAAAATAATAATGCTCCTGCTAAAGCCGGCACTCTAATAAGTAATAAAACAGAAGTCAAATAAATAGTTCAAATAAATATACTTATTTGGTCAAAAGTAACAGAAGTAGCACGCATATTTTGAGCAGTTACCATAAAATTAATAGCACCTAATAAAGAACCAATACCAACCATATGCAAACCTAAAATTATAGTATCAGTAGCTATATCTGGATGACCCTCAACCCTTAAAGGGGGATAAAAAGTTCAACTATTACCAGCACCTCCACCTACAAAAAAAGAATAATAAACTAAAAACAAAGAAAAAAAAGTAATCCAAAAAGATAAAGCATTAATACGAGGAAAAGCTATTTCAGGAGCCCCTAATATTATAGGTAATATTCAATTACCAAAACCACCAATTAAAATTGGTATAACCATAAAAAAAATTATTAAAACTCCATGTAAAGTTAAAACAGAATTATAAATCTGACCACTACCTATTATAATAAATCCACCAGGACGACAAAGTTCAGTACGAATAATTATAGATAAAATAGAACCACCTAAACCAGCCAAATAACCTAAAACTAAATAATTAGTTCCAATAACCTTATGATTAGACCTTTCTAATCAAGTTGCTAAACCACCTTGATATTTAAAAGACAAACCTCAAGAAAT